GAACCCTTTTTTAAGCCGTACAGCAACCACTTTACTAAGACGGGACAATTGTGAATTAATTGTAGCTCCTTTCCCGATTGGACCGGACGGGACACGGGCTTGGATTGAAAAGATTTGTTCTGTTTTGGAGATTGAACCCCAGGGTCTAGAGCAAAGAGAAGAACAGATTTGGCAAAGTTGCAAGGATTATCTTGATTTGGTACAGGGAAAATCCGTCTTCTTCATGGGAGATAACTTGCTAGAAGTCTCTTTAGCAAGATTATTAATCAGATGTGGAATGATCGTTTATGAAATAGGCATTCCATATATGGATAAAAGATATCAAGCTGCTGAATTAGCACTTTTACGTGATTCCTGTAGAAAGAAGTGTATACCAATACCACGAATTGTGGAAAAACCAGACAATTCCAATCAAATACGGCGTATGCGGGAGTTACAACCTGACCTGGCCATCACGGGAATGGCTCACGCGAACCCATTAGAGGCAAGAGGAATTAGTACAAAATGGTCCATTGAATTTACTTTTGCTCAGATTCATGGATTTTCCAATGCAAGAGACGTGCTTGAATTAATTACCCGTCCTCTAAGACGGAATGAAAATTTAGAAAACTTAGATCGGGCTACTCTGGTGAGAATTAACAAATAAGAAGATCCATCGGAACGTCAACACTAACATATTTCATAATCCTTGGAGACATACAGGAAATGATTCTATTCCACTTTTCCCTTTGATTCAAGTTTGTTTTTATGATCAATACTTTTGACATTCATTTCTCTTCCATTCCTGAGAAAAAGAGAGGATCCATCGAATCTCAAGTATGGTTTTTCACCAATCGAGTTCAAAAACTCAGTAGACACCTCGGGACACATAAAAAAGACTATTCCTCCCAAAGGAGTCTGCGGAAACTTTTGATCAAACGGAAGCGACTTCTTCTTTACTTATACAATAAAAAGAAACTTGGTTCCAAACCAAACTAATTTGTTTATCATAAGTTTTCAACTTAATTTATAAGGAATTTTTTACAAAATCTATTTAAACAAAAAATGGCTGTTCCAAAAAAACGGAAATCTGGGAATAACAAAAAGCTTTGGCGAGCAAAAGCATTGAAATTCAAAAAAATCCTTAGTAATTTTAAGATTATCGATCATATCTATTCTGAATATCAAGGGTTCAAAAAGTCATTAAAACAACAAAAATAAAGAGATAAAATTTTATTAAAAGATGATTAAAAAAAAAAATAGAATATTATTTATATAAAATAGAATATTATATGGAGAATAAATGGCTCATTCAGTCAAAATTTATGATACATGCATTGGTTGTACGCAATGTGTACGAGCATGTCCTACTGATGTTTTAGAAATGGTCCCTTGGACCGGTTGTAAGGCTAAGCAAATAGCCTCTGCTCCACGAACAGAAGATTGCATAGGTTGTAAAAGATGTGAGTCTGCTTGTCCAACAGATTTTTTAAGTGTACGTGTTTATTTAAAAAACGAAACCACTCGTAGTATGGGACTAGCTTATTAAGTAAAAACTTAAAAAGAAACAGTCTTGTTTATCCAAGGTGAAAAAACCTCTTTTTACATAGATGTTTTTTTCACCTTGGATTACTTTCTTTTTCAATTAACCATTATAAATGAACCATCCATAACTATGAAAACCTATCCCTAAAAGATTGACACCAAAATAGCATATCCAAACAAACAAAAATCCAATAGAAGCTACAAGTGCTGGTTTTTTACCTTTCCACCCTTTATTCAATCTTATATGAATATAGATTGCAAAAATTAGCCATGTTATTAACGCCCAAATTTCTTTTGGGTCCCAATTCCAATAAGATCCCCAAGCTTCGTTAGCCCATACTGCTCCTGAAAGAATACCTATAGTTAAAAGGATAAAACCGATAAATAGTGTATAATAACCCAATTGATCTAATTGTTGAATTAGTTGAAGTTTACGGAAATTTTCTACTAAAAAAGGAAAATAACTTTTCTCTTTTTTTTCTACACTAATATTTGAACATAAAAAAAGAGATAAAGAAAATTTTTCCTTTGAACTCAAAATTAAGAGAGCAATAGAAGCTAAAGATCCACATAAAAGAATTATATATGCAAGTAATATTATAATGACATGCATCATTAACCAATGAGTTTGTAAAGAAGGTACTACCGTTTCGGTTTGTTGCATTTCTCTAGGAAGAACTAAAGTAGCAAACCCGTGAGTAAACATAGCACTTGGTGTTGTAATTGCACCCAACCAACGAATATTAGGATTTAAAACTTCCAGAATAATCTGGATCAAACATGAATTCCATGAGATAAATAGTAAAGATTCATATAAATTACTTAATGGTAAATGTCTTGAGGAAAACCAACGAATTATTAATACTATCGTTAAACAAAAAAAAGTAAAAATTAAACCTCTTTTCCCAGAAATTCTTAGTTCTTTTACTGGGTAAAAAAAGATTCCCCCAAAAATAAAAGCAATTACTAAAATTAGAGAAAAATAGAATTGATTGAATATTTGTTCTAAAGTTACAAATAACATGGGTCCTCCTTAACTAAAAAAAAAAACTAACATATTTAAACTGTTGAACTAAATAGTAGGTTTTGCCGCCACTCGGACTCGAACCGAGAAGCTCAAGCACTGCTTCCTAAGAGCAGCGTGTCTACCTATTTCACCATGGCGGCTTATTTCTATATTAAATAGAAATAAATAGAAAACTATTGAAAAATTGTTTTCATTATAAAAATACAAAAATATCCAATTAGATATAGATTCATTAAAAAATAAACGGAGCCTGATCTAGATGGTCGTTGATATCACGGAGTGTTTAAGTCGCAGGTTCGACTCCTGTTGCTCTGATCTAATTTAATAAACACAAAAAAAAAAGGGGGGGGGGGGGAAATAGTATGTTTGGATACTAGACATTTTAGTATCCAAAACAATAAAAAAAGAAATAGAAAACGAACAGCTCAAAGCAAATTGTTGTATAAAAACAACTCAAATATAAGTTTTTACCTTTTCTTTTATCAATCAATATATTGAATATAACACTTTTTTGTCAAGCAAAAAATACTCTAAAAATAGAATTACAAGTTTTTAAAATAAACAAAACATACGTATTCTCCAAATAGAATTACGACTTCCATCAGCCGTATTAAACCAATATCTATTCATGCAAAGAAGATCCTCTAGACGATAACTAGGCCAAAGAGTTTGTTTCATTTTTATTTTCGACTCTAAATATATATTTTTAGTAATTTTTTGATTAAAATTTTGATTAAAATAAAAATTATCTTCAACGTTTTTTTTCTTCGGTTTTTTACAATTCAAACGATTTAATATACGAAATTCCCTACGACGTTTTGGAAGAAAAATATCTTCAAGAAAGAAATTGTTAAGTTTCAAAAAAGATTCAGTCACTTGTTTCTCTAAATTTTCTTTAGGAAATAAAAATGAAATATTAATAAGTCTTCGTCTTAAAACTTTTTCCATAGGTAATTGTGAAACAGGTTTGATTACTCTTTTTAGTATTATATTTTTTATATCTTTATTACGAAAATCTAATTTTTTCATATCATGTGTAAATAAGAAAAATTCAATAGGCATATCTTGAAAATATATATTAACAAAAACTTTGATTCTTTTGGGATCATTTGCCATTTTTCGTAAAATAGAAAATTGTTTAATCAAATTGGTATAAGATATTTTCATACTTTTCCAATACAAAATTTCTTTGTGTAAAGTTTTAGCAAATAATCTGTACATGTCATCATCACGCTCTTCATTTATGAAATCATCATCTTTTTGATCATCAATTAAATCTAATAACTTCTGTAAATGTTGTTCTCGGTGTCTATACTCGTTATTTGTAATTTTTTTCCTTTTTTCTATTAAATTTTCCTCAAGTATTGCTTGTTTTTCTAACGTATTACTTATATTTAATGTTGTTTCCTCTTTAATTTCTTTTTTTTTCTCGTTTTTTTTAGGTTCTTTCGCTTGTTTTTTCTTTTTGGAACAAAAATAAGATGCAAGATACTTTCGTTTTTCAATTTTTTTATCTATTATTTTGTCTAATAATTCTTGCTCTGCTTTACTTTCGATCCAATTTTGTCTTATTGTAGATATTTCGGCACATTTATAACCAAACCTTTTTTTTAACAATTTTCTTTTTTTTTCTTGTTTTGTTAATCGTTTTTGTTGTGCTGCCAAAATTTCTAGTTCTTTGTGTATACTTTCTTTTTTCTTTTTTACATCTATACCATCCTTTTCTGCTTTCTTTAGAAGTCTTTTTTTTTGTATTAATTTTTTTTTTTTTGCTTGTTCTTGTCTCCATTTTTGAATGAAAAAGGCACGTTTCTGTAGTTTTATGAATTCAAAATACACTCGTTCCTGTGTTGATAACAATTTTTTTTTTTTACTCAGTAGCTGTATTGACGGCATATTATTGCATACTTCCCAGAAACGGCATCTTTTTCGTCTACAAAAAATCCAATATCTTATAAAAAATATCTCAAACTCTCGTTTTTCTTGTTCTGTTTTTGTTTCGGAAATAAAATGAAATTTCAGAATTCCTTCGAAATGTGTGAATAATTCATTATTGATTTTGTTTGATAATTCATTGAAAAATTCTTCAGTGTCTTCAAAACCCATCTTATAATTTAAGATAGAATCAGAAAAAGATTCTTTTGGTGAATACAACCCAATTCTTTTTTTTTCTAAAAAAAACTTAGAAATCTCTTTTTTATTGAAATCAAGATAATCATATGCTAAAAGATTCAATCTATAACGTTTATTTAGCTTAAACAGAATTTTTTTTTTGTAAGATGTAAGCATCAAAGCATTTTTTTCTATTTGGTCTTCTTTGAAATTTTTCTTTTTTATTTTCCATTGTTGACTAACCTTACTTCTCCATAAATTAGGTTCTATATAAGACCATAAGAATTCTGAATTTAAATCGTAACGATCATAACAATTTATCCAATGTTTCCAATTCTTTTTCTTATATTGTTGAGGTTCTTTATATCCGCTTTTTGGATCTAATAAGAATTTTTTTATGTTTTTTTTAATGAATGGATACGACGAAGTTTTTGTTTCAAAAAACTGTGTTAAAATAGATTTATCTTTTGTTACACAACGCCATATATCGTGGAAAACATATGCTTGAGAAAGTCTCTTATCATGAGTAAGACAAAAAAGGTTTACTACTTGCTTTCTATTGAAAAAAAATATTCGTTTAAAAATTATTATCAGAGGTCTTGTGAAATAAATCCTAGATAAATAAATAAGATTTTTCAAAAAATAAAAAAAAACATCTCTATAAATATCAAAAATTTGATCAAATTTTTGCAAAAAAAAGAACCAATTTTTGATTAGTGGCCCATTTTTCGAAATGTTTTTTTTTTTTGAGTTTCCCGTCAAAGATGATTGCTCTAATTGCTTATTCTTATTAATTCTTTTTCTTCTTAAATTATCTATTTCGTTTTGTATAGCATATGATTCATGATTTTTTTTTTGAATGTCTTCTTTTAAACAATTGAGACTATTTTTTATTTGAATTATCCAAGTATCATGATCTAGATGACTCGATTTTTGGATATTTTTTTCTGAAAAACATTCGTTCTTGTTCTTAGACCAAATTTGATTTAATCTTTTTTGAGAATGGATATTTGTTTCTTTCGAGTAAATACTTTTAATTTGATCTTGAACTCTTTTTATATTCGAGAAGAAGTTTTCTTCTTTAAAAAACGGAAAGGTTAAACTAAAATCTACTGAAAGTTCCGAAAGTTTCTTCTTTATTTCTACTAAAAGCGGTTGCCAAAAACCGAGTGTTCGTACCTTATTACCATAAGGGGTATAAACTTCATATCCTCCTATCGACATATAGGTAGGTTTAACTCTATGACTGGTATCCAACGGTTTATGCCAAGGTTTTAAACGAAAAGGATTCAAAATTTTGATTTGAAAACCATCTTCCCACCATTTGCCTGGACGGCTTTCTTCAGAAAATTCTATACCGTCAAAGGTACAATTTATATAAATTTCCTGAGAAAGTTCTTCCCAGTCTTCTTGAAATTCTGGAACTTGTAATAATAAAATGCGACCGATATTTTTAATACCAATCAATAAAGGTAATACTAGTTTTCTTCTCAAGAAAGCTTGAGCTATTAATAAAGGTCCCCTAATTCTATGAAACACATGATGATCCAATTTAGCTAAATTTGCATAATATTTTTTTTTATACACGGATATTCTTAGGTTTTTCACTATTTTTGATTGTTTATCCATAGCTGATGGATTCAATCTTTGAATAAACTTATTATTTATTTTTAAAAAGACTTGAACAACCATTTTACATAAACTTCTAATACGGAAATTTAGAATCGAAACCAAAATTATCTGAAAGTCTATCTTTCTATTTATATAGGACTTGTTTTTCATTCTACAAACCACAGGAGAATGTATTTGTTTTTTTAAAGATCTAAAATTCAGACGAAAAGGTTTAATAGATCTTCCTTTTCGAGATCTTATGCTTCCTTTAAACATGTATAAACGATTATTACACGAAGCATGTTTAGCTCTGACAAATAATTCTGTATCATCGCCATATTCGTCTTCATAATATCCTACGTTTTTTAAAGGAGCTGCGCGAAAATCTGATTTATTTGTTTGTTCTTCGTATAAAAAATCTTGAATCAAATCAGATTCCCATTGAGGTAGTTCTTTTCGAACTTCATTTTCTTCAATTTTTTGAAAAGAAGGGGTAGACAAGTTCATCTCTTTGTTTTGTATAGAATTAAGTTCTATGTCTTTACTTTTATTTGTTTCTTTGAGTTTTTCTTCCTCAATTATTTTCGATTCTAATTTTTCAAAATAGATAAAAACTAAATGCCTATTTTTATCTTTCAAAACTAAAAACAAATTGATAATGTTTTTATAGGGAAAGTTTTTATCATTAATTTGTTTATAAAGAAGCTTGAACAGAAAATATGTGTAAACTTTATTACGATTTATTTGTGATATAGTTTTTATTACTATATTTTTTTCTTTCTTTTTGTTTTCAAAAAAAGGATCTTTACAATTGAAATATTTCCATTGCGAAAAAGATTCAATATTAGGAAATATTGAACGAACATGATCGAAAGAAAAGTAGTTCCAAGGCATTTTCTCGTTTTCTTTTTTTGAGTCCATAAAAATAAGCTTAATATATTCGTTCTCTTTTTCAAGCGAAGAACTACAAATATTTTTAATACCATAAAAATAGCTATGAAAAACTATATTTTTTGACTTTTTTATGTAATATACATATGAGTTTTGCAAATTTTTTCTCTTTTGATAATCAGAAAAATCTAACAGATCAAAAAATGTTCTAGTTTTTATCATCTGTTCTTTTTTTTGTTGTTCTTCAACAATAATTTGTTCAATTAAGTCTTGTTCAGTTTTTTCAAACCGAAGAATAAAACGAGTTTTTACTGTATCATAAAAATCTAATTTTTCTTTTATTCGTCCCATAGCAAGAAGAAGTCTTTCTTCAGGTGTGATTTCTTCTTCTTCAGGAAACATTTCGAAAGTAATTGAATCCCTTCCTTTTTGTATTTCGTAAACATTTTTATACTCTTTTTCCTGTAGTTCTTTTTTCTTCAATCTTTTTTCTAATTTATTCCATAAAATTTCTATTGCTCTTTCTTCTTTTCGCTTTTTTCTTTCCTCGTTATATACTTTCCCAAATGCTTTCCATCTTGTCATCGATAATTTTTCTACTAGTTTATAATATTTCATTAACAAACGAGATGATCTACAAAGTAAAGGATCTTCAAATTCTTGAAAAGTTTCTCCTCGAGAGAGTGTTAATTGTATTTTTTTTTCCAATGCTTCCTTCTTTGTACTTCCCGCGCGTTCCTGGATCCACATTTTTCTTTTTTTAGGCCAAAGTATAGTTTTTTCTTTTATCAGTTGGTATACACGTTGGAGAACGAATTTGATCATAGTTGGTTGAAAAGTTAAAGCCCCATCATAGACTCGAATTGGCTTAACTGTAACTGTATATCTTTTTTGGTTTTCTTCTCTCGCTAGAGTTTCGGCTTTATTTATTCTATTTACTCTATTCCTAAATTCTTTCCATAAAACATTTTTTCTATTTTTCAAATTATTTGTCCATATTTTATCATTATGAGAATAAATTTTTTTAAAATCTTCTAAATTTTTAGCTAAGGTAAATTTCGTTGGTAATAATGTAAAACAAAGCTTTTCTTTACCGTCACTATAGCAGTGACCAAAAAAGTATTGGGATACTCGGTCTTTTAGAAAAGGTAAGAAACTTACGCCAGGTTTTATGTATGTATTTCGTATCCATCTCTGATAATTAAAAAATAAAACAGGCCACTCCAAAGGCCATAATTTTTTCCATTTTGAAAAAGTATTTTTTTGGACTAAACTATCTTCTTTCTTTTTTTCTAAAGATGTACCTTTTTCAAGGTCCCATACTAAACTTTGATCTGTTTGTTCGTTATCATTTTTTACCCAAGAGAAATTTGTTCGCCACGGATAGATAGAGCATGGTATTCGTACTGATCCTAGGAAACAATAGATATAACAAAAAAAAATTAGACCACAAAATCTTTTTATTTGATAGTTTGTATATGTACTTTTGTTCAAACGGATAAATAGCAATTTTATAAAATGAAGCAAAAGTAAATTACTCCCAACATAGCCACAAAAAACACAAAGAACAAAAACAAAATTAGAACTATATCTAAAAAGAAAAACATTAATAAGTCTTGTTAATGTCGAATTGCCAAAAATAACAGGGTTAAGCAATTGAATAAGACATCCATCTATAAAAAAAGTACAGTTTTTTTGCAATGAGCAAAAAACAGTTTGTATTTCCCGTTTTTTTGTATATAAAAAAAAACGGGAAACTAAGTAAGGCAAAACTACTAAAGACATTAAATGAGGTTTTATTAATGTTTGGTAAAATGGAGCATAATAGATAGATAGATATATTAAAAATTGTCCTGCAAAAGATCCACTAACAAAGACTTTGCCTTCTGGGATTCCGATAAAAAGAAAAGTTCTTAAAGAGAACAAAAAGTTTGGACCAAGAGATAAAGTTGATAAAAATCCATACAATATTCCAATCGTCACGTTTTTTGGAACAGCCAT